TGGAGCCTGGAATTCGTTCAAGAAAAGCAAAACGTGTAGTGGTTTTTACTGATAAAGAGCCCCATGACGAGATTTATACTAATCTCAAAGATAATCAAAATTCTGATCAAAATGATGAAATGGCTTTGATCCGTTATTCACAACAATCTGATTTTCGTCGAGAGATAATTAAAGGATCCATGCGTTCCCAAAGGCGTAAAACAGTTATTTGGGAATTTTTTCAAGCAAAAGTACATTCCCCCCTTTTTTTTGATAGAATAGATAAACTTTTTTTTTTTTCGTTTGATATATGGGGGCTAAAAAAAAAAATTATTAAAAATTTCATGTGGAAAAAAAAAATTTTTGATAAAAAAGAAGAAGAACAATCAAAAATAGAAGAAAAAAGACGGATAGAAATTGCAGAAACTTGGGATAGCTTCCTATTTGCTCAAATAATAAGAGGTTCGCTCTTAGTAACTCAATCGATTCTTAGAAAATATATTATATTACCTTTATTGATAATAATTAAAAATAGCGTCCGTATGTTATTATTTCAATTTCCCGAGTGGTCCGAGGATTTAAAGGATTGGAAACGTGAAATGCATGTTAAATGCACTTATAATGGGGTTCAACTATCCGAAACAGAATTTCCAAGAAACTGGTTAACGGATGGTATTCAGATAAAAATCCTATTTCCTTTTTATCTTAAACCTTGGCATAAATCTAAATCTCAGAAGGCTCGACTAAAAAAAACAAAAGACAAAGGAGAAAAAAATGATTTTTGTTTCTTAACAGTTTGGGGAATGGAAACCGAACTACCGTTTGGTTCTGCCCAAAGAAAGTCTTCTTTTTTTGAACCTATTTCTAAAGAATTAAAAAAAAGAATCAAAAAATTAAAAACTAAGTCTTTTGTGGTTTTAAGGATTTTCAAAGAAAGAGCACCGATTTTCCTAAAAGTCGCAAAAGAAATTAAAAACTGGATTCTCAAAAACTTTATTTTTATAAAAGGAAAGATAAAAGACCTTTCAAAACGAAATCTAATTCCATTATTTGGCCCGAGAGAAATATATGAATTAAATGAACCTAAAAAAGATTCAATAATAAGTAATCAGATGATTCATGAACTATCTGTTCAAAAAAAATCCATGGAGTGGACAAATTCTTCACTTAGCGAAAACAAAATAAAAAATTTGATTGATAGAAAAAAGACAATCAGAAATCAAATAGAAACTATTTCAAAAGAAAAACAAAACTTAACTAATAGTTGTACCAAACTGCGTTATGATTCTAAAATAATTGAGTCATCAAAAAAAATTTGGCAGACATTCAAAAGAAAAAATACCCGATTAATTCGTAAATCCTTTTTTTTTCTAAAATTTTGCATCGAACAACTGTCTATAGCTATTTTTCTAGGTATCATTAATATTCCAAGAATTACTACACAACTTTTTTTTGAATCAACAAAAACAATTCTTGATAAATATAGTTACAAGAATGAAGAAAATGGAGAAAAAACAAAAAATACTATTTATTTTATTTCGACTATAAAAAAATTAATATCCAATAAAAAAAAAATGAGTTATGACCTATGCTCTTTATCACAAGCATATGTATTTTACAAATTATCACAAATTAAAGTTAGTAACGTTTCTAAATTAAAGGCTGTTCTTGAATATAACATATGCATAATATCCTTTTTTGTTAAGAATCAAATAAAGGTTTTTTTTCAAGAACAAGGAATCTTTCATTATGAATTGAAAAATAAAACCTTTTTTAATTCCGAAGTAAATCAATGGAAAAACTGGTTACGAAGTCAGTATCAATACAATTTACCCCAGATTGCATGGGTTAGATTAGTACCCCAAAATTGGAAAAATAAAATAAATAAAGATTCTCTAGTTCTAAACCCAAGTTTAACCAAAGAGGATTCATATGAAAAAAAGAAATTTGATAATTATAAAAAACAAAAATTTTTTGAGGCCGACTCGTTATTAAATCCAAAACATAATGTAAAAAAAGATTCTATATATAATCTTTTTTGCTATAACTCTATTCATTCTACAGAAAAAATTTTTGACATGTCTATAGGCATTGCCCTAGATAATTGTTTAGTCTCTTCTTTTCTAGAAAAATATAATATTCGGGGTATGGGGGAAATTCGGCATAGAAAATATTTGGATTGGAGAATTCTTAACTTTTGGTTTACAAAAAAAGTAAATATTGAGCCCTGGGTTGATACCAAGAGTAAAAAAAAATACATTAATACTAAAGTTCAGAATTATCAAAGAATTGATCAAATAACTCAGACGGATCTTGCTAATCAAAAAAGTTTCTTTTTTGATTGGATGGGAATGAATGAAGAAATACTAAATCATCGTATAACAAATTTTGAATTTTTTTTCTTTCCGGAATTTTTCTTATTTTCTAGTACATATAAAATGAAACCGTGGGTCATACCAATCAAATTACTTCTTTTAAATTTTAATGAAAACATAAATGTTAATAAAAAGATCATTCGAAAGAAAAAAGGTTTTCTACCATCAAATGAAAAAAAATCCCTTCGATTTTATAATCTGAATAAAGAAGAAAAAGAATCGGCCGGTCAAGTAGAGCTTGAATCAGATAAAGAAAAAAAAAGAAATCCCGAATCAGCTCTATTAAACCAAGAAAAAAATATTGAAGAAAATTTTGCAGAATCAACGATAAAAAAACGTAAAAATAAAAAACAATACAAAAGCAATACAGAAGCGGAACTTGATTTATTTCTGACAAGATATTCGCGTTTTCAATTGCGATGGAATTGTTTTTTTAATCAAAAAATTCTCAATAATGTAAAAGTATACTGTCTCTTGGTTAGACTAAACAATCCAAACGAAATAGCGATATCTTCTATTGAAAGAGGAGAGATGAGCCTAGACATTCTAATGATTGAGAAAAATTTCACTTTTGCAAAATTAATGAAAAAAGGAATATTGATTATTGAACCTGTCCGTTTGTCTGTACAAAACGATGGACAACTTATTATATATAGAACCGTAGGTATTTCATTGGTTCATAAAAATAAACATAAAAAAAGTAAAAGATACAAAAAAAAAAGCTATATTGATAAAAAAAATTTTGAAAAATCCATTACAAAATATCAAAACAAAACTGTAAATAGAAAAAAAAATAATTATGATTTCTTTGTCCCTGAAAATATTCTATCCCCTAAACGACGTAGAGAATTTCGAATTCTAATTTGTTTCAACTTAAAAAAAAAAAAAGCGAGGGATAGAAATTCAAGATTTGATAAGAATATTCAAAACTTGACCACAGTTTTGCATAAAAAGAAAGATCTTGATAAGGATAAAAATAACCTAATTAATTTAAAATCCTTTCTTTGGCCCAATTTTCGATTAGAAGATTTAGCTTGTATGAATCGCTATTGGTTTAATACTACTAACGGAAATCATTTCAGTATGATAAGAATACGCATGTATACGCGATTTCCAATTCATTAATGATAGATACTTTTTACTATATAAATATAAATAAGTTACGGTATATGAAAACAACTATATGCACAAATATGAGGGATTGTTTTAAATTCAATCTTTATACATGAGATTAATTTAATCAATAACATAGATACCAATTAGAGCGGATCCATAAATAAATTAACAGAATCCTTCTTTTTGAGATCTAAATTTAGATTTTTTTTATAAAATGAAGAATTAAGAAGTTGATAATTAAATTCAGATCCTTGTACAAAAAAACTACCATTATTATTACTGATCAGTAAAATTAATATCTTTCAATTCATATTAAAAGGGGAAGGATTTCTTTTTATGATAAAAAATACATTCATTTCATTTGAAGAACAAAAAGAAGAAAGCAGGGGATCTGTTGAATTTCAAGTATTTAGTTTCACTAATAAGATACGAAGACTTACTTCACATTTAGAATTGCACAGAAAAGATTATTTATCTCAGCGGGGTCTACGAAAAATTCTGGGAAAACGTCAACGACTGCTGGCTTATTTGTCAAAAAAAAATAGAGTACGTTATAAAGAATTAATTAATCAGTTGAATATTCGGGAATTAAAAACTCGTTAAATTAAAAAATTGTGAATTAGTGAATTTTTTAGATCTTGAATTTTTAGATAAACTTCTTTATTCAGCAATCTAATTCATGCCAGAACGAATCAAGGAAAAACTTATGAAGAGACCAGTTACAGGAAAAGATCTTATGATAGTCAATATGGGACCTCACCACCCATCCATGCATGGTGTTCTTCGCTTAATTGTTACTCTAGATGGTGAGGATGTTGTTGACTGTGAACCCATATTAGGTTATTTACACAGAGGAATGGAAAAAATTGCAGAAAACCGAGCAATTATACAATATTTACCTTATGTAACGCGATGGGATTATTTAGCTACTATGTTTACAGAAGCAATAACAGTAAATGGACCAGAACAATTGGGAAATATTCAAGTTCCTAAAAGGGCCAGCTATATCAGAGTAATTATGCTGGAATTGAGTCGTATAGCTTCTCATCTGTTATGGCTCGGCCCTTTTATGGCAGATATTGGTGCACAGACTCCCTTTTTCTATATTTTCAGAGAACGAGAATTTGTATATGATCTATTCGAAGCTGCCACCGGTATGAGAATGATGCATAATTTTTTTCGTATTGGAGGAATAGCGGCTGATTTACCTTATGGTTGGATAGATAAATGCTTGGATTTTTGTGATTATTTTTTAACAGAGGTTGTTGAATATCAAAAACTCATTACACGAAATCCTATTTTTTTAGAACGGGTTGAAGGAATTGGGATTATTGGTGGGGAAGAAGCAATAAATTGGGGTTTATCCGGACCAATGCTACGCGCATCCGGAATACCATGGGATCTTCGTAAAGTTGATCGTTATGAGTCTTACGATGAATTTGAATGGGAAATTCAGTGGCAAAAACAAGGAGATTCATTAGCTCGTTATTTAGTACGACTTAGCGAAATGACAGAATCCATAAAAATTATTCAACAGGCTCTGGAAGGACTTCCAGGGGGTCCCTATGAGAATTTAGAAAGCAGGGGCTTTGATAGAAAAAGGAATCCAGAATGGAATGATTTTGAATATCGATTCATTAGTAAAAAACCTTCTCCTACTTTTGAATTATCGAAACAAGAACTTTATGTAAGAGTTGAAGCTCCCAAAGGGGAGTTGGGAATTTTTCTCATAGGAGATCAAAGCGGTTTTCCTTGGAGATGGAAAATCCGACCACCGGGTTTTATTAATTTGCAAATTCTTCCTGAACTAGTTAAAAGAATGAAATTGGCTGATATTATGACGATACTCGGTAGCATAGATATAATTATGGGAGAAGTTGATCGTTAAAATGATAATTTATGCAACAGCAGTCCAAACTATAAATTCTTTTGTTAAATTGGAATCTTTAAAAGAGGTCTATGAACTCATATGGATATTTGTCCCTATATTTTCTCTTGTATTGGGAATCGTAACAGGTGTACTAGTAATTGTGTGGTTAGAAAGAGAAATATCTGCAGGGATACAACAACGTATTGGACCTGAATACGCCGGCCCGTTGGGAATTCTTCAAGCTCTAGCCGACGGGACAAAACTACTTTTCAAAGAAAATCTTCGTCCATCTAGAGGAAATACTCCTTTATTTAGTATTGGACCATCTATAGCAGTTATCTCTATTTTACTAAGTTATTCAGTAATTCCCTTTAGCAATCACCTTGTTTTAGCGGATCTCAATATCGGTATTTTTTTATGGATTGCCATCTCAAGTATTGCTCCTATTGGACTTCTTATGTCAGGATATGGATCAAATAATAAATATTCTTTTTTAGGTGGTCTGCGAGCTGCTGCCCAATCGATTAGTTATGAAATACCATTAACTCTATGTGTTTTATCAATATCTCTACGTGCGATTCGTTGAAACATAAACGTTTATTTTTACTATTCCGTTTCTTCTAGACGAATCAGTTAAAAAACGGAATATATATTTATCTTTCGAATTAATCTTAATAAAAGAAATTTGATAGTTATATATGAGTGAAAAAAAACTGCTCAGAAATTTGCAGTAAAAAGAAAAATTGAGTCTCATTTCCTATGTACAAAGGTTAAAGGGAAATAAACATAAGTGTAAGAATAACTTTACCCCAAGGTTGGTTGATTAGTCATCCTGGCTTGAAGCGGGTTAAATATATTAACCGGATGACGTTTTCACTATCAGTTATATAGATTAACATACATGTATTACAAAGTGAGCGGCAATTAGGTAAAAGTGAGTGGATGGTTAGAAACACCAAAATACACAAAGAATTTGTAATAGAGATTAACCAAATTGAAAAGGATATTTAGGCCTAACATAAGAAAAAAAAAAAGAAGGTTAATTGGGGCTTGAAATTTGTAGAAATGATAAGACAGTACTCCCCAAGATTCCGATTCAGAGTATGCTCCTATCCACCGACAAATGTAATGACTATCAGAAACGAAATAATCCTTTATTTTTTATAAGTCTACCAACTTTTTTCTAAAAAAGAAAGAAGAATAGGAACGAAACAAGGATCTTTTTTTTCATATATTTCGAAAATAAAATAGAATTTCTGTCATGAATAATAAACAAATAGGATGTCTAATTATTTTTCGTAATCGAAAACCACGATGGGCTGAAATACCTTTTTTTATTTTTACAAGGAGTATTTTATTAAAGGGTTAAGTTATTACTCAACAAATAGAAATTCATATTTGTAAAGGGTGAGATGAATTCCGAAGCGCGTTTTTTATTCTTAGAATTTGAGCAGACAGAATTCCATTGGTATAATTCGGGACCCCAGATATATTTAATCCATTTTAGAACACATCATATCCATCTAAATGATAATCTGGTCCTTAGATTTATTTATGGCCCCCGAGGAGCCGTATGAGGCGAAGACCTCATGTACGGTTCTGAAATAGCGGTGAAAATAGTAATGTTCTCGCCGACTAGGATTATCTAACAGTTTAAGTACAGTTGATATAGTTGAGGCACAATCAAAATATGGTTTTTGGGGATGGAATTTGTGGCGTCAACCTATAGGTTTTATCATTTTTCTAATTTCTTCTCTAGCAGAATGCGAGAGGTTACCGTTTGATTTACCAGAAGCGGAAGAAGAATTAATAGCAGGTTATCAAACTGAATATTCAGGTATCAAATTTGGTTTATTTTACGTTGCTTCTTATCTAAATCTATTAATTTCCTCATTATTTGTAACAGTTCTATACTTAGGCGGTTGGAATATTGCTATTCCGTATATATCTATTCTGGAGCTATTTCAAAGGGATCAAATTTTTGGAACAACAATTGGTATCTTTATTACATTAGCTAAAACTTATTTGTTCTTGTTCATTTCTATCGCAACAAGATGGACTTTACCTAGGCTAAGAATGGATCAACTATTAAATCTTGGATGGAAATTTCTTTTACCTATTTCCCTTGGTAATCTATTATTAACAACTTCTTTCCAACTCTTTTCACTCTAAATTGAAAATGAATCCAATATATTCATTATTTGATTTGATTTGTTTTAAACAAGAGAAAGAAACAAAGATAAAATTATTCAGAGATAATTACAATATGCTTCCTATGATAACCGGGTTCATGAATTATGGTCAACAAACCCTACGAGCTGCAAGGTATATTGGTCAAGGTTTCATGATTACCTTATCCCACACAAATCGTTTACCTGTAACTATTCAATATCCCTATGAAAAATTAATAACATCGGAACGTTTCCGTGGTCGAATCCATTTTGAATTTGATAAATGCATTGCTTGTGAAGTATGTGTTCGAGTATGTCCTATAGATTTGCCTGTTGTTGATTGGAAATTGGAAACTAATATTCGAAAAAAACGATTGCTTAATTACAGTATTGATTTTGGAATTTGTATATTTTGTGGTAATTGTGTTGAGTATTGTCCAACAAATTGTTTGTCAATGACTGAAGAATATGAATTTTCCACTTATGATCGTCACGAATTGAATTATAATCAAATAGCTTTGGGTCGTTTACCAATGTCAGTAATTGACGATTACACTATTCGAACAATTTGGAATTCACCTCAAACAAAAAATGGGGTAAACCCTTTAATTTGATTAAAAAAAGAATTCCAAATTGTTGAATTATATAAAGAATTTAATTAAAAACTTGTATTTATATAATAATATTAAGTATTAAGGCACATTCTTTTAATATAATATGTTCGTAATTACTTTCTTGAAATAGATAGGTTGAAAATACACTTTAGAATAAAAAAAGAGAAACTGTCTAATAATTGTATCTACATCAACTCATATCCATTAGATTCTAATTTCACTCTATTAGAAACATATTAAAAAAAAATTCCCTGGTTAAATTAATAAGGTCATGAAAAGGATTTCGATTTTTTTCTTATTTTAATAATATAATGGGTTTGCCTGGACCAATACATGATTTTCTTTTAGTTTTTCTGGGATCCGGTCTTCTAGTAGGAGGTCTGGGAGTGGTATTCCTTCCCAACCCAATATTTTCAGCCTTTTCCTTAGGATTTGTTCTTGTTTGTATATCTTTATTGTATATTCTATCAAATTCCCATTTTGTAGCTGCTGCACAACTCCTTATTTATGTGGGGGCCATAAATGTTTTAATCATATTTGCTGTGATGTTCATGAATGATTCAGAATATTCCACAGATTTCAATCTGTGGACCGTTGGGAATGGGATTACTTCGTTGGTTTGTACAACTATTCTTTTTTTATTAATGTCTACTATTCTCGATACGTCATGGTACGGGGTTATTTGGACTACAAAATTAAACCAGATTCTAGAGCAAGATTTAATAAGTAATAGTCAACAAATAGGAATTCATTTATCAACAGATTTTTTTCTGCCATTTGAACTCATTTCAATAATTCTTTTAGTTGCTTTGATAGGTGCAATTTCTGTGGCTCGTCAATAAAAAATGTTCTAAATTATTAAAGACCAAAGAAAACTTTGTGTATGTTATGATTTTTTCCGTTCATTCAATTAAATTTGATTGAATACTATTTCATATTTTAAGGATCAATTTTTATATTTGATATATATTTAAAAAATTTTTTTACCTAAATATTGTTTTTATTCGTACTTTTTTGTTATATTCTAGTTGATGGAATCCGGTGAATTATTTTTCATATTGAAATGAATCAAAATTGATAAGGAGTTGCTGAATGATACTCGAACATGTACTTGTTTTGAGTGCCTATTTATTTTTGATTGGTCTTTATGGATTGATCACGAGTCGAAATATGGTTAGGGCTCTTATGTGTCTTGAACTTATACTCAATGCAGTTAATATGAATTTCGTAACATTTTCTGATTTTTTTGATAATTCCCAACTAAAAGGGGAAATTTTCTGCATTTTTGTTATAGCAATTGCAGCCGCTGAAGCAGCTATTGGATTAGCTATAGTCTCGTCAATTTATCGTAATAGAAAATCAACTCGCATAAACCAATCGACCTTATTAAATAAGTAACATAACTAAAAAAATTATAGATTGAAATTTGCATATATGATAAGTTATGACCTACGAGATTATATTTGTAAAAATCTAAGAAATCAAAGTATTTTAGCCCCATTTTTTATCAATTGAGCCAGAATTCATTAAAAAAATTCTATTAAAGGAAATCATTGCTTCATCTAGTATTTTAATATACCATTCAGTTAGAAGTTTACTAGATTGAAAATTTATGACATTAAAAAAACTATCGATCCTATGTCACATTCAGTAAAAATTTATGATACCTGTATAGGATGTACTCAATGTGTCCGAGCATGCCCTACAGACGTATTAGAAATGATACCTTGGGATGGATGTAAAGCTAAGCAAATAGCTTCTGCTCCAAGAACCGAGGACTGTGTTGGTTGTAAAAGATGTGAATCCGCCTGTCCAACGGATTTTTTGAGCGTTCGAGTTTATTTATGGCATGAAACAACTCGAAGTATGGGTCTAGCTTATTGATGCGTTACCGAAAAACTCATTTGAATAAATTTGGAATACATTTTATTTTTTTTTTATTGACAAGTACTCGTACTCAAAAAAGTTAAATTATATTTTTTTATTTATATATTTTTTTTGAGTACGCGTTCCTTGGACCTGGTGTATCTTGTCTTTACCACGAATGATTTTCCTTGGTTAACAATAATTGTTGCTTTTCCAATATCTGCTGGTTCATTAATGTTATTTCTCCCGCATAGGGGAAATAAAGTCAATAAATGGTATACTATATGCATTTGTATCTTAGAACTTCTTCTAACGACCTATGCTTTTTGTTATAATTTTAAAATGGACGATCCGTTAATTCAACTGTCCGAAGATTATAAATGGATCAATTTTTTTGATTTTTACTGGAGAATGGGAATAGATGGACTTTCTATAGGAACGATTTTACTGACGGGATTTATTACTACTTTAGCCACTTTAGCGGCTTTTCCAGTTACTCGGGATTCCCGATTATTTCATTTCCTGATGTTATCAATGTACAGCGGTCAAATAGGATCATTTTCTTCTCGGGATCTTCTACTTTTTTTCATCATGTGGGAATTAGAATTAATTCCCGTTTATCTACTTTTATCCATGTGGGGTGGAAAGAAACGTCTGTATTCGGCTACAAAATTTATTTTGTACACGGCAGGAAGTTCTATTTTTTTATTAATAGGAGTTTTAGGTATAAGTTTATATGGTTCGAACGAACCAACATTAAATTTAGAACTCTTAGCTAATCAATCTTATCCTGTTACACTCGAAATACTTTTTTATATTGGATTTCTTATTGCTTTTGCCGTCAAATCACCGATTATACCTTTACATACTTGGTTACCTGACACCCACGGTGAGGCACATTACAGTACCTGTATGCTTCTCGCTGGAATCTTATTAAAAATGGGAGCATATGGGTTGGTTCGAATCAATATGGAATTATTACCCCACGCTCATTCTATGTTTTCTCCTTGGTTGATGGTAGTCGGTACAATCCAAATAATTTATGCAGCTTCAACATCTCCCGGTCAACGTAATTTAAAAAAGAGAATAGCCTATTCTTCTGTATCTCATATGGGTTTTATAATTATAGGTATTAGTTCTATAACGGATCCTGGACTTAATGGAGCTATTTTACAAATAATTTCTCATGGATTTATTGGCGCTGCACTTTTTTTCTTGGCAGGAACGAGTTATGATAGAATTAGGCTTGTTTATCTTGATGAAATGGGTGGAATGGCTATCTCCATTCCAAAAATATTTACAATGTTCACTATTTTATCGATGGCTTCCCTTGCATTGCCGGGCATGAGTGGTTTTATTGCAGAATTAATTGTTTTTTTTGGAATAATTACCAGCCAAAAATATTTCTTAATTTCCAAAATTTTCATTATTTTTGTAATGGCAATTGGAATGATATTAACTCCTATATATTTATTATCTATGTCACGCCAAATGTTCTATGGATACAAGTTAATTAATGTCAAAAACTTTTCTTTTTTTGATTCTGGACCCCGAGAGTTATTTCTTTCAATCTCTATTCTTCTACCCATAATTGGTATTGGGATTTATCCTGATTTTGTGCTCTCATTAGCAAGTGACAAGGTCGAATCCATTTTATCTAATTATTTTTATGGATAGTTTTCAGGAACTAAAAAAAAGCATTAAAGTGAATTATAATAAGAAGTCTTTGGTCTTTGTATTGTGAGAACCTTTTGAATCATTGTACTACTTGATTCAAAAGGTTCTTGATTATTTCCTACTAAGATTTCTTAATTTATATGAAGTTAGATATAGATGCTATTTTTTTTTATTTAGATTTGGATTCCTTTTTGTTTGTTACTTTAATTCGATGTAAATGAACCATAACTATGTAAACCTATTCCTAAAAGATTGACGCCAAAATAGCATATCCAAATTAAAAGAAAACCGATCGAAGCCACAATTGCAGAATTTATACCCCTAACATTCCTATTTGTTTTAATATGTAAATAAATTGCGAATATAGTCCAAGTAATAAATGCCCAAGTTTCTTTTGGGTCCCAGTTCCAATATGAACCCCATGTCTCATTAGCCCAGACAGCTCCTGAAAGAATGCCGACGGTTAAAAAGATAAATCCAAGACTAATAATACGAAAACTCCAAAAATCTAATTGTTGAATCAGTTGATACCTATAATAATTTCTAGAAAAACTAAAATTAATGTTTTGTTGTAGTAAAATAGAATTTCTTTCATTTATGTAGTAAAGTACATCAAAAGAAAATAATTCATTTAATAAAATTTTTTTTTTTTTTTTTTTTTTCCAAAAAGTAGGTCCAACTTTGCGAAATGTAATCCCTAGAAGAGCTATTGATAATAATGATCCGCATAACAGAGCGCCATAGCCTAATATCATCATACTTACGTGCATCATTAACCACTGGGACTGGAGAGCTGGTACTAATATTGCAGACTGAGGCATTTTGTTTAAAAGACCTGAAGTAGCAAAACCCTGAATAAAAATAACACTTGGCGCAGTTATTGCGTTTAAGTTATTTTCTTGTTTTTTATTAAAATAGGAAACCATATGAATAATTGAAAAAGCCCACGAAAGAAAAATTAATGATTCATATAAATTACTTAATGGAAAATGTCCTGAATAAATCCAACGAGTGAATAATAATCCTGTTATACCAAAAAACGTAATTATGATTCCTTTATCTGATGAATCAAAAAATCCTATGATTTCATCTAAATTAACTAATAAAGTTACAAAATAAATTGTCAGTACAATTGAAACGACCGAAAAAGATATATGAGTTAATATATGCTCTAAAATTGAAAAAATCATAAAAAATTTGTTAAAAATTAATAAATTAATACTAGGTTTTACCCGATTTTAGAAAAAGGAGTCGGGTATTATTTTGATTATAAAACTTATAATATCTCTTTTAGAAGATCTTATGCCGCTACTCGGACTCGAACCGAGATGCTCTAGCACTGCTTCCTAAGAGCAGCGTGTCTACCAATTTCACCATAGCGGCAACTTGTTCAAAACAATATTAACAGGTTTTGATTCAATCGTCGAGATTAAAATTTAAATAAAGAAGGCAATTGATTCAAATTTCCAATTGATTAAATAAATTAAAACTTTTTGAAGTAGGTATTGGTGTTTTAATTAAATTAAGATCTTTTTGTTTTTTTTCTTAGTTATTTAAAATTATTTAAATTCACTTTTTGTTCTTTATATTTTTTCTAGAATACAATGAAAAATGTAACTAAATTCAAGTAGTTGGAACTTCAACCCAAAGACAAAACTCTAAATGCTCTTTATCATTTTTTTTTCTTTTATATGATGAAAAAAATTTCGAAAAATAAAAACTTCTTCAAAACCCTTAGCAATTTTAAATAAAATTAGATTTTCCTAATTGCTCAAGAGAAATAAAAAAAATTATCAAAATATTTTTTTTTATGTATCTTTTTATATTGTACAAACAGTACAAACATAAGATTTTTTGATCACTTAAAGTAATTAATTTCAAGATCTTTTATTTCCTCATTAAGAGGAAATAAAAGATCTTTATTTATTATTGTCTCAAAGTAGTGAAGGTAGTGATGGTAGTGATGGGGAAAAAACGAATCCCCTTTTTATAACTAAAAAAATGTGAACCTTTCTTTTTTATCTATATATTATCTTTTTTTCTTCTTTTGGTTCCTATTTTGTTTTATATGTATTTTAACAAATTGGTTTTTAAGTTAGGCTAATTCTAATTATTATAGTGTTTTTTATTTATTTTGCTGTACAAAAAAACTTTTTGAATTACCTGTAGAAAGTGATTTCCCTAACGAAAAAGCTTTCAACGATGTCCAATATCCCTTCCTTTTCCAAATTTTTTTACGAATACGCTTTTTCGAGATAGAAGTACGTTTTTTTGGAACTGCCATTCAAAAATGAAAAAAAAATTTTCAGTGGTATAATTGGATGTCAAAGACATTTATTATTCTATTCTTTCGTACTCCATATCGAGTTATTTTTTCTTTTAAATTTTATTATATATATATTATTTTCAAAACAAAAAATACATTCAAAAGTTTCAAACCCAACTGTTTTTTTTACTTTTTTTTTAACGTTTGAAATCCGTACGAGAGTACTCATTTAAGTAATCTATACTGATAGATTCTATTAGATTCTATTATCAAAAAACTTATAAGATTTCTTCACATAATATGTAAAAAAAACATATCGATTAGAGTAATCTTTCTTACAAATATAAATAAAAAAAGCTCACTTAGTGTACTGGAAGACAATCACTAAATTCCATGATGAAAATCCATTCCTTAACAATCCTAAATAATCAAACTCAAATAACTTTGTTTTAGGTAAAGCTTTTTTTATATAATTAATATTAAGTAATATTAAGTATTTTTTTGTCGTGTAAATCTTTGTTCTATTCTTAATATATGTATATAAATTATTGTAATACGGAATTATAATTCACTTTTTCTGTATCTGCATAAAATCACAATAAATTTTTATTTAGTAGTAATAAAAAAAGACAAATAAATTTTTTTGACAGTAACTTAGTAAGATTTTTTAATCATTTCTAATTTTTTTATTTGAATATATATTTCTTTTCAAAGATTTATGAAGGATTATACTAATTCGAAAACATTTGTATTTAGGTTTGAAATCACGTGCTTTTTTATTGTCCCCTTTGAAAAAAAAAAAAATATATATATATACAGTGAATAAGAAATAATAAAATTAAGAATAAAATAAAAAGGATTTTTTATTTTATGGAACATACATATCAATATTCATGGATCATCCCTTTCATTCCACTTCCAGTACCTATTTTACTAGGAGTTGGACTTCTCCTTTTTCCGACAGCAACAAAAAACCTTCGACGCATGTGGACTTTTCTTAGTATTTTTTTGTTAAGTATAGTTATGATCTTTTCACTCTATCTATCTATTCAACAAATTTTTCTAA